TGGTCCTGATAAACCCCAATTTATTGCTTCCTCTCCACCAATAATGCCCACTCCTTCAACTCGTTCCAAAAAAATGGGATTCCGCGTAATAAGCTTTTGATATTCAACAACTCCTGTTAAAGAATAATCGCAGAAATCCAAACATTTATCTATCCAGCCATGAGGTAGATCAGCAGCTACTCCCCCGATACGGAAATAATTATGCATCATTCGCATACCTGTGGCAGCTTCGAATAGATCATATAGCAATTCCCTCTCTCTGAAAATATAGAAGAAAGGAGTCTGTGCACCGATATCCGCCATAAAAGGCCCAAGCCATAACAAATGAGAAGCTATACGACTCAACTCCAGCATAATGACTCTAATATAGCTGGCTCTTTTAGGTACTTGAATATTTCCCAATTGTTCTGGTGCATTTACCGTTATTGCCTCTGTGAACATAGTAGCTAAATAATCCCAACGTGTTACGTAAGGTAGATACTGTATAATTGTTCGGTTTTCCGCAATTTTTTCCATCCCTCTGTGTAAATAACCCAATACGGGTTCACAATCAATAACATCTTCACCATCTAGAGTAACGATGAGTCGAAGAACACCATGCATTGATGGGTGGTGAGGACCCATATTGACTATCATGAAGTCTTTTCTTATATCCGGTACAGTCATATGTTTTCTTCCCCGATTCATTATTTCATGAATTGTTGAAAACGAAACGAGGTTCATCAAAATTCAAGATCTAATAAAGCAAATAATTCAAACGAATTTTCAAATTAACGAGTTTTTGGTTCCCGAATATCCAACTGACCAATTAATTCTTTATAACGTACTCTATTTTTCTTTGACAAATAAGCTAGTATACGTTGACGTTTTCCCAGAATTTTCCGCAGACCTCTCTGAGATAAATAGTCTTTTCTGTGCAATTCCAAATGTGAAGTAAGTCTCCGTATCTTATTGGTGAAACTGAATACTTGAAATTCAACAGACCCTTTGTTTTTTTCTTTTTCTTCTTGCGGAATAACTGAGATGAATGAATTTTTTACCATAAAAAGAATTCTTCTCTCTCTCTTTTTTTTCTTTCTTTTCCACAGATATGGATTTTACCGATCAGGAATAATAATAATGCCAGTCATTTAGATCTGGTACACACAATAAAATAATCTGGATTTATTCATTTTCTATCGAATCCAATTGAAAATTGGATTCGATAGAAGGAGATGGTACATTTCTACACCCACAAAAGGGAATGATTGGGACTTAAGAAAATTCTGCCGATCCATTCCTAGATCCAATTGATATGATACATCATTGAATCAGTATCATGTATCAGAATCTAATGTAACACAACGTGTGTGTACATTTGTATACCTTTATATACCGGATATGACACGTGATATAGATATATAGGAAATCCACCATCAACTAATTCTGACTCGTGGATACATATGTATCCTTGACATACTGAAACGACTGCCATTATTGGTATCAAACCAGTAGCGATTCATACAAGCTAAATCTTCTAATCGATAATTGGGCCAAAGAAACAATTTGAATTGGATAAATTTATTTATATCTGTATCAAAATGCTTGTCCTCATCCAAAAATTGCACACAGTTCCTTACGTTGTTGCCATTGAAAAATACTGAATTTCTATTCACAACATTCTCATTCTCGGAATTCAAACAAATTAGAATTCTCAATTCTCTACGACGTCTAGGAGATGGAATATTTTCAGGAACAGGCAAAGCATAATTATTTTCATCTCCATTCACAAGTACCTTTCCATGTTGTGCAATGGATCTATCGAAATAATCTTCATCAACATATTTTTTTTCTCGGCATATTCGATGAGTTTGGTACTTATTCTTATGGACCAATGAAATACTTATGGTTTGATACATAATCCATTGTCCATCCCATTTTATAGACAGACGAACCGGTTCGATAATCAATAGTCCCCTTTTTATCAATTGTGTAAGAGTTAGATCCTTCTGAATCAGCATTACATCCAGGCGCATTTCTCCTCTTTGAATAGAGGATATAGCAATTTCCCTTGGATTTATCAGCCTAAGCAGGAGACAATATACCTTGATATTATTGAGAATTCTTTGATTCAAAGGATCATCCCATCTCAATTGAAAAAGCAAATACCTTTTCAGGAAGAAATCTAGTTCCGCTTCCTTATTGCTCTTGAATTGTCTTTTCTTTCTACGTTTTTTAATGTCTGATTCCGCGGAATCTTTTTCAAGATCTTTTTGTCGGTTTCGTGGATCTGATCCAAGATTCCCTTGACCCAGCTGTTCTTTTTCTTCTTGATTTCGATTCTCTAATTCAAGATATTCTTTTTGATTAGATGATAGACGAAGATCCTTTTTTTGATTTCTGTTGATGTTTTTATTTTCACTAATGTTTTCATTTCCATTCAAATTGAAAATAAGTAATTTGATTGGTATGATCCACGGTTTAATCTTATATGCATCATAAAGTAGCACAAATTCTGAGAAGAACCAGGGTTCTAGATTCGATATGGGACGATGTAGCATTTCTTCATTCATTCCCATCCAATCAAAAAAAAAGGTTTTTTTTTGATTGGATGGGTTGATTTCTTGATGAATCGTAAGATAAAAAAGATCTTTCTTATCAATTATTTGATAATCATTAGTCCCAGTCTTAGTATTTTTATTAATGTTGGTTCCAGTATCTATATTGGTCCAAGTCTCAATATCGATATTCTTTCTAAGAAAAAAATTGAGAATTCTCCCCTCCAAATATTTTCTATCCGGATTTTTCCCCGTATCAATAATAGACCCTTCCCCTAGATAATCATTAATAGCTATACCCCCGGGTACATAAAATGATTCGGGTTTAGGCATGTTGTAATTATATGGAATCTCTCGATCTCCATTTACTTGGAATGGCGATCCATAAATATATGAGTCCTTCCTGTCTTCATAATGAATATATTTATGTGATAAAAGATCATATCTGTAGTGTTTTTTAAATTTTTCTTTTTGACTCGGTAATGAGTTCACTACATAATTATTTTGTTTCTCGTAATGAATTAATTGGTCTTTTTCTTTTTCATATGAATCTTTTTTTGAGTCTTTATTTTGAATCATACGACGTTGATTGACTCTATTTCGCCATTTTTGCGGTACTAATTTAGACCATCTAGTCTGAGATAAATTGTATTGATAATGACCCCTTAACCAATTTTTCCATTTATTCATTCCAGAATTCGGAAGTTTCTTAGACCTTGATTTGGCATCCAATATTCCTCGTGTCCCAAAATGGTCCTTTATTCTATCCTTAAGAAAAAGATATGCTCCGCGATATTGAAGTACAGATCTCAAGTAATACTTATTAATAATTTGGATTTGTGATAAATTGTAAAATACATATGCTTGGGACAAGGAAGATAAGTCACAATAAATCTGTGATTTATTATTACTAATATTAGAAAGAGACTTTTTTATAGTCGAAATAAAGTGAATTGCATTTTGATTTGTTTCATCAATTCCTTCTTTATTTCTTTCATCATTGTAAATGTCTTTGTCGATAATTTTTTTTGTTGATTCAAATTCAAGGAAAAGTTGTGCATTTATTCTGGGAATATTAATGTTACATAGAAAGATATCCATATAGATTCTTTCAATGAAAGATTTCATAAAATAGTGCCATTTACGTATTAATCGGGCACCTCCTCTTTTCGATATTTGCCAAATATGTTTCTGTGATTCCGATCTTTTATCATCACAACCTGTCTCGTTAGGACTAATCTTTCTATTTGGAGTTAGAAATATTTTTCTCTTGTCTTTTCTTTCTATTTTATTTCGGATTGTGGTTGTCCTATCAGCCAGATCCTTCATTTTTTTTTCTGTCAGTGAATAATTTGTCCAATCCACAGATCTAATTCGAATGATCGATTCATGGTTAATCTTATTACTAATTATAGAATCTTTTCTATTTTCATTTGGTTCATATACTTTCCTCAATCCAAATAAGAAAATTGGATTTACTTTTGCAAACTCTTTTATTATTCTTTTTATAAATAGAACTGTTTTGAGAATCCATCTTGTTTTTTCTTTTAAGACCCTTAGAAACCATTTTTTTCTTTCTCCTAAAGCTCTTAGAACTAGAAAACATTTCTTTTTCACTTTTCTAATTTTTTTTTCGAGTTCTTTCCAAATGGGGTCAAAAAAGGAACGTCGTTTTCGGGGAGAACCAAAAGGTAGTTCAGTTTCCATCCCCCAGACTGTTAAAAAACCAAAATTTTCTTTTTTTCCTTTCTTTTTCATTCGATCTCTATGATCGAATCGTAGCTTAGATCTGTGCCAAGGTTTCAGACAGAAAGGAAATAGGATCTTTATTTGAATACCGTCTGTTAGCCAGTCTTTCGGAAATTCTGTTTCTGATAATTGAACACCATTATAGGTGCATTTAACATGCATTTCTCTATTCCACTCCTTCCAATCCTCGTACCACTCGGGGAATTGAAATAATAACATACGGCCGAGATTTTTAGCTATTATCAATGAAGGCAATACGATGTATTTTCTAAGAATCGATTGTGTTACTAACATAGAACCTCTTATTGTTTGAGCAAATAGAATAGTATCCCAATTTTCTGCTATTGCTATCCGTTCATTCTCTTCCTTTTTCTCCTCCTTTGTTTTTTCCTTTTCTTTTGCCTCTTTTTCCTCAGAATCCGAAGTTTTTAATTCCGGACCTTTCCCCACCCAATTCCTAAAAATTAGGTTCATCATTCCGGAGATATCAAAAGAAAAAAAAAACGTTTTGTCTATTCTGTCCAAAAAAAGTGGGGAATGCACATTTGCTTGAAACATTTCCCAAGTAACTGTTTTACGTCTTTGAGCGCGCATGGATCCTTTGATTAGATCCCTACGAAAATCCGATTGTTGCGAGTAACGTATCAACGCCACCTCTTGTGCTTGATCACTATTAGTACTGGTACTAGTATAAGTATTGGTATTCTGATCATT